AATATTATAATTATTATAATAATGTATATAGATGCGCTTAGAGGGATCAAATACCCAGCTCGAGGCTTTCCTGTTTCCGGGGGGTTTTCAGGATAAATAGTAGCTTACGAGTTTAGGGGGGTAGGGGGGTTTTACGAAAAAAAACCCGTAAAGCCCAGGGGGGTCACTTGATAGATATGTTAGGAGAAAAACAAACTATTTATGCTCTTGATATCAGTTATGCAATTCTTATAAGAAAATCTTTTCACCATGAACATTTTTCACTTGCAGGCAAGAAAATGTTCAACCTTGTCAGCTAGCCTTAGCTTTGCACTTTGAAATGCCAGATGAGTTGAAAGAGAGAAAAAAAAACCCATGCCCATTAGAATGAACGCTTGGCATGTGGGGTCACGGACTAAGATGTACTCCACCAACAACTTATGCCAGGGTCAAGGAAAGAATGGGGAATGCGACCAAGTAATGGCCCTGAAATAGGAACCAAATGCCAGAAATAATTCACTGTGTGAAACCCCCACGAATACTTGTCCCTGACGATCATTAAACGAAGTTACTTGCTTAAGCCAAAATGTCTTCCTTGTCTGTATCGGATTGTTAAATGCAGAGGTGGTGAGTACTTGGTATATATGGGTCATTTAACTATACCAGTTCGTGCTTTTAAATGACTGCATACCTTCTATTAGTATGCAGTTCTGTTGTGTTTAATGTGATGTAATTTGTACTGCTTGAAAGATTGCTGATGAATGAATGGGTAAATTCGATTAATGTTAAAGGACCATATAAATGTCCTAACACATTATTTATATGTTTTAAATAAATATATGGTGTAAGTACATATATGTACTTCAAAGAATAGTTAAATTTTAGAATGCTAGCTTTGGGAGCTAGGGGTGGGAGTTAAAATCTCCCTTCTTTGAGCGGGCAGTAGGGAGGATTTTAACCTCCGGCGGCCGGTTTACAAGACCGGCGCTCTGGCGCTGAGCTACTAATGCAGGTTGTCTGAAGAAGCTTATTTTCAAGTCACCCGGCAATAGGGAAAAGGGCCAGGAAGATTGAGAAATAAATAAAGGATGCAATTTGTCCAATAATAATATACGGGTGTTCTACGGGCATTCCTCCAATTCATGTAAGAATTGCTACATCTGCAACCAAGGCCCAGAAGATTAGTTGGGAGATGGGGCGGAATGTGAGTCCTCGTTGTTTGGATGTGTGGAGGAGGGGGACAAGTATTAGTACAAGGATTGATGCTAGGAGGGCGAGTACCCCTCCTAGTTTGTTTGGGATGGAGCGCAGGATGGCATAGGCAAACAGGAAATATCATTCAGGTTTAATGTGAGGGGGTGTAACTAGGGGGTTTGCAGGGGTGAAGTTGTCAGGATCCCCCAGGTAGTTAGGGGTAAATAGTGCTAGTGCTGTAAGAGCTAGAAGTATAACAGCAAAGCCAAAGAGGTCTTTGTATGAGAAGTAAGGGTGGAACGGGATTTTGTCTGCATCTGAGTTTAAGCCTGCTGGGTTGTTTGAGCCGGTTTCATGTAAAAAGAGCAGGTGTAAGATTGTGGCTGCAAGAATAACAAAAGGAAGAAGAAAGTGGAAGGCAAAGAAGCGTGTGAGGGTGGCATTGTCAACTGAAAAGCCTCCCCAGATTCATTGAACTAAAGTATTGCCTACGTAGGGGACGGCAGAGAGTAGGTTTGTGATTACTGTTGCACCTCAAAAGGATATTTGTCCTCAAGGCAGTACATATCCCACAAATGCAGTTATTATTACTAAAAGGAGAAGTACTACTCCAATATTTCAAGTTTCTTTGTAGAGGTAGGAGCCATAGTATAGGCCTCGTCCAATGTGGAGGTAGATGCAAATAAAGAAGAAGGAGGCACCATTGGCATGTATGTTGCGGATTAGTCAGCCAAAATTTACATCTCGGCAGATGTGGGCAACTGAGGAGAAGGCTGTGGCAATATCAGAGGTGTAGTGTATGGCAAGAAATAGTCCTGTTACAATCTGTGCAATTAGACATAGGCCTAGTAGAGAGCCAAAGTTTCATCATGCAGAGATGTTTGATGGGGCAGGGAGGTCCACTAGGGCGTCATTTGCAATTTTAAGGAGTGGGTGTGTTTTTCGAAGGCTGGTCATTAAAGGTTCCTGTAGTTGAATAACAACGGTGGTTTTTCAAGTCATTAGTCCTGGTTAAAGTCCTGGCAGAAATAATGCTTTATGTTATGTGTATTTTTATGCTCGGGTTAGTTTTTGGTTTAATAGTTGTTGCTTCTAACCCTTCCCCTTATTTTGGGGCACTTGGGCTGGTTGTTGTTTCAGGCATGGGGTGCGGGATGTTGGTTGGGCATGGGGCGCCTTTTTTATCTTTAGTTTTGTTTTTGATTTATTTAGGAGGAATGTTGGTTGTTTTTGCATATTCAGCTGCTTTGGCTGCTGAGCCATACCCAGAAGCTTTAGGTAGTCGGTCTGTGGCACTTAATGCAGGGGGGTATTTAGTGGTGGTTTTAATTGGGGCTAGTTTTTTTTGAGGGGGGTGATTTGATGGTCTTTGGCTAACTGCAGATGAGGTGGTGGAGCTTTCAATGAGCCGTGCTGACATGGGGGGTGTTGCTTTGATGTATTCATCTGGGGGGTTGATGCTTATTTTAAGTGGGTGAGTGCTTTTGTTGACCTTGTTTGTTGTGCTTGAGGTGTGCCGCGGGTCTAGTCGGGGGGCGCTTCGGGCTGTTTAAAGGCTTAGGAGAAGAAGGGCAAGGGCTAGTGTAAGGAAGAAGGAAGCTAGGAATGTTTTTACTATGCCTTGTTGGGCATTACTTGTTGTGGTAATAAGAGGGAGGTTGGTTGTGTAGATGGCTTTTGGTCCGGCTTTCTCTAGCCATGTTTGATCAATTATTTGTGTGGCCACATATTGGCCAAGGAAAAGGTTTGCTTTTGGAGGGAGGCGATGAATAATGGTAGGGTAAAACCCAAGCATGTTGGAGAAGTGGTGTGTTTGCAGGTTGGGGGCGGGTTGGTATTGCTTGCTTGTCAGGCTGGCTAGTTCGAGGGCAAGGAGAAGGCCTGTAATTGTGACCAAGAGGGCGGAAAGTTTAAGTAGAGGTGGTATTGTTATTACTGGTGTTTTAGGGAGAATGATATTAGATGTAATTAGTAGGCCGGCAATAATGCTTCCTCAGGCTAGGCGTTTGATGGGATTAATAACTGCCTTGTTGTTTTCATTAATTGGGGAAAGGGAATTAAAGCGAGGGTGGCCCATAGATACAAAAAAGACAATGCGTAAACTGTAGATGGCAGTGAAAGAGGTTGCAAGGAGGGTGAGGACAAGGGCTCAGGCATTTAGGTAGGAGGTGTTTAGGGCTTCAATAATAGCGTCTTTGGAAAAGAAGCCAGCTAAAAAGGGGGTGCCTGTGAGGGCAAGGCTCCCAATTGTTAAGCAAGAGGAGGTGAAGGGAGCAAGGTGGTGTATTCCCCCTATTTTTCGGATGTCTTGTTCATCATTTAGGCTATGGATAATGGAGCCAGAGCATAGGAATAATATTGCTTTAAAGAATGCATGGGTGCAAATGTGCAGGAAGGCAAGTTGTGGTTGGTTTAGGCCAATTGTTACCATCATGAGCCCTAGCTGGCTTGAGGTTGAGAAAGCAACAATTTTCTTGATGTCATTTTGGGTGAGAGCACAAGTAGCTGTAAATAGTGTTGTAAGGGCGCCTAGGCATAAGCAAGTGGTTAGGATGACGGGGTTGTGCTCTATTAAGGGGCTTACTCGTACCAGCAAAAAAATTCCGGCTACAACTATCGTACTGGAGTGAAGTAGGGCAGAGACCGGTGTAGGGCCCTCTATTGCAGAGGGCAGTCATGGGTGAAGTCCAAATTGGGCTGATTTTCCTGTGGCAGCAAGAATCAGCCCCAGGAGGGGGCAGGTGAGGTCTGTATCTTGAGAAGCAACAATTACTTGTTGTATTTCCCAAGAGTTTAGGTTTGTGGCTATTCATGCTATGGCAAAAATTAGGCCAATGTCACCAACTCGGTTGTACAAGACAGCTTGAAGGGCTGCTGTGTTAGCATCTGCTCGGCCGTATCATCACCCAATTAGAAGAAATGATATAATTCCAACCCCTTCCCAACCAATAAAGATTTGAAATATGTTGTTGGCAGTAACAAGGATAATTATTGCAATTAGAAATGTGAGAAGATATTTAAAAAAGCGGTTTATATTTGGGTCTGCATGTATGTATCATGAGGCGAATTCTAGAATTGACCAGGTTACATAAAGGGCTACTGGTGTGAAGATAATTGAATAGAAGTCAAATTTTAGACTAATATTAACATCAAATGTTAGTGTGTTTGTTCAGTTTCAGTTAGTAATAATTGTTTCTGCTCCCTCAGTGGTGAAGAGAAAAAGGGGGAGCAGGCTGACCAAGAATGCAAGCTTAACAGCAGTTTTTACTTGGTCAAGGGCCCAGGCTGGGGGTTTTGGAGCAGGAGTAAGGGTGGTGAGAATGGGGTAGAGAAGAAGGGCAAAAATAAGGATAATGCTAGAAGCCATTATGGTAGAAGTGAAGTGCATAGCTTTTACTTGGATTTGCACCAAGAGTTTTTGGTTCCTAAGACCAATGGATGAGCTGTTATCCTTTAAAAGCATTCGAGAGAGCTCCGGAATTCAACCGAGGTTACGAGGGTTAGCAGTCTTCGTTGCTGGCAAGCCCCTCTCGGTGAGCAAGGGGGTTTTAACCTCTGTTTCTAGAACCACAATCTAGTGTTTTTGTTAAACTATGCCTACATAGGGCTCAACCTCAAATTAAGGATGGCTTTGCAATTAAGAGCAGGAGGGGTAGGGCATGAAGTGCTAGTAAGAGGTGCTCTCGTGTGTGGGAGGGGAGTAGTGCTAGTATGTGTAAAGGGAGGGGGCCCCGTTGTGTTATAAGAAACATGTATAAGGAGTAGCCGGCAGTAATTAAGGTTCCAGTGCCTGTAAGAAGAATAGTTAGCCATGACCAGTTGAATAGGGAGGAAATAATTATTAACTCTCCTATCAGGTTTGGGAGTGGAGGGAGGGCTAAATTTGCCAGACTTGCAGTAAATCATCATGCAGTTATGAGGGGAAGGGCTGTTTGTAGGCCTCGGGCAAGGACTATGGTCCGGGTGTGGGTTCGTTCATAGTTAGTGTTGGCAAGACAGAACAAGGCTGATGAGGTTAAGCCGTGTGCAATTATGAGAATTAAGGCACCAGTAAATCCTCAGGGTGTTTGAAGTAGAATCCCTGCTGCTACGAGACCCATGTGCCCAACAGATGAGTAGGCAATTAAAGATTTTAGATCTGTTTGTCGTAGGCAAATGGACCCTGTTATAATGACGCCCCATAGGGCTAGGATTAAAAATGGGTAGCTAAGTTGCTTAGTAAGGGGGTCAAGAATAACTATTATTCGCATCATGCCATAGCCACCAAGTTTTAGTAAAACAGCAGCTAGGACTATCGAGCCAGCAATAGGGGCTTCAACATGTGCTTTTGGGAGTCATAAGTGTATGCCGTACAGTGGTATTTTTACCAAGAAAGCTAAAAGGCACCCGGGCCATCATAGCTTGTCAGCAAGGGAGGTCATTGGAAAGGTGGGTGAGTAGTGAAGGGTTAATAAAGAGAGGCTGCCAGTTGTGTTTTGTAGGAGGAGAAGGGCCACTAGGAGGGGGAGGGACCCGGCTAATGTATAGAATAAAAAGTATGTGCCAGCATTTAAACGTTCTGCTTGATTACCTCAGCGGGTAATTAGTACTAAAGTTGGGACAAGGGTTGCTTCGAACATGATATAAAAAAGAATAATTTCTGTGGCTGAAAAGGCCAAAATAAGAAAAATTTGTAAGGAAGTTAATAATGTAATATACATGCGTTGGCGGCCAAGGGGCTCATTTATTATGTGGTTTTGGCTGGCAAGAATTATGAGGGGGAGAAGTCAGCAAGTTAGTACGAGGAGGGGGGTTGATAGGGGGTCTAGGGCCATGTGGTGATTAAGGGATGTTCATCCTGTCTCAGTAGTGTTGTTAAACCAGGTGAGGCTAATTAGAGCAATTAGTAGGCTGTGGGTAAGGGCAGTGGGTCAGATTAATTTTTTAGGGGCTAACCATGTGACAGGGATCAGCATAATTGTTGGGAGGAGGATTTTTAGCATTGAAGGAGGTTGAGGTTTTTCAGGCGATCTGTGCCATGTGTTCGGGCAGTGGCGACTAGAAGTGCAAGGCCTGCACTTGCTTCACAAGCTGAGAAGGCCAGAAGAAGCATGGGGGAGGCTGAAAAGCTTGTTGTGTTGAGCTCTAGAGTTCATAGGGAGAGGGCAATAAATAGGGATAGTATTATTCCTTCTAAGCAGAGGAGGGTGGATAGGAGATGTGTTCGATGAAATGCAAGGCCAGCCAACCCTAGAAGGAATGCTGTTGAAAAAGTAAAATGTGCTGGGGTCATTAGGTAATTGTGGACTTTAACCACGATCTTTTGAGCCGAAATCAAATATTTTAATTAAAATAATTACCTACTCAGCTCATTCTAGGCCGCCTTGTAATCACTCATAAATTAGGCCAATAGTCAATAAAATTAGGAGGAAGGTTGCTCAGAAAAAAGTAGAGGCTGGAAGAGGGAGCTGGTCCCCTCAGGGGAGGGGGAGAAGGAGGGCGATTTCAAGGTCAAAGAGAAGAAAAAGGATGGCAACTAAAAAGAAGCGTATTGAGAAGGGAAGGCGGGCGGTTCCTAGGGGGTCAAAGCCACACTCATAAGGGGATGTCTTTTCTTGGTCAGGGTTAATTAGGGGGAGTCAGAAGGACACAATTGCAAGCACAGCTGAGAGGGCAGTGGCAATAAAAATCACGGTTGTGATTAGATTCATTATCTTTCCTTGGGTTTTAACCAAGACCTGGTGATTGGAAATCACTAATACTAGCTTTAGTACTAGAAAGATATGAGCCTCATCAGTAGATAGAGATATAAAGGAAGAGTCATACAACGTCTACAAAGTGTCAGTATCATGCAGCTGCTTCAAAGCCAAAGTGGTGTTCAACTGTGAAGTGGTAGTTAATTTGTCGTAAAAGGCAGATGGCTAAGAAAGTTGTGCCAATAATTACATGTAGGCCATGAAAGCCTGTGGCTACAAAGAATGTTGAGCCATAGACACTGTCAGCAATTGTAAAGGGTGCTTCATAGTATTCTATTGCTTGTAAAAATGTAAAGTAGCCACCTAAAAGGATAGTTAGGGCAAGGCTTTGGATTGCCTGTTTTCGCTCACCTTCCATGATGCTGTGGTGGGCTCATGTGACAGTTACCCCCGAGGCAAGGAGAACTGCTGTGTTTAGGAGGGGGACCCCAAAGGGGTCTAAAGGTGTAATACCAGTTGGGGGTCAGCATCCTCCAATCTCAGGGGTAGGGGCCAGGCTTGAGTGAAAGAAGGCTCAAAAGAAGCCAAGGAAAAAAAAGACTTCTGAGGTAATGAACAAAATTATGCCATAACGGAGGCCTTTTTGTACAGGGGGTGTGTGGTGTCCCTGGTAGGTGCCTTCCCGAACAATGTCTCGTCATCATTGGTACATGGTTAAGAGGAGTAAGATTGTGCCAAGAACAATAAGAGTCACTGTGTTGTAGTGAAATCATACAGCAAGGCCGGAGGTTATTAGGAGGGCGGCGACAGCTCCTGTCAGAGGTCATGGGCTGGGGTCTACTATGTGGTATGCATGTGCTTGGTGGGCCATTAAACATTTTCTTGTAAGTATAGGCTTATTAGTAAAACAAATACGTATGCCTGGATTATTGCTACTGCAACTTCTAAAATCGTGAGGAGTAGAAGAATAATAGAGGTGATGATAGCAACTGCTGGTATGAGGGGCAGGAGAACAAAGGCAGCTGTGGCAATTAATTGCATTAGTAGGTGCCCGGCAGTGAGGTTGGCAGTAAGTCGAACGCCTAGGGCTAGGGGGCGGATAAATAAACTGATTGTTTCGATAATAATGAGCACAGGGATGAGGGGCACGGGAGTACCTTCTGGCAGAAGGTGGCCGAGGGCTACTGTAGGCTGGTTTCGTATCCCCACTAAAACAGTTCCCAGCCACAGAGGGACTGCAAGTCCTATGTTAAGTGATAGCTGTGTTGTAGGGGTGAAGGTGTAAGGGAGGAGCCCTAGTATGTTTAAGGAGATGAGGAAGAGCATAAGGGAAGCAAGGATTAAAGCTCATTTGTGGCCTCCTGTGTTAACAGGCAAAAGAAGTTGTGATGTAAAACGATTAATGAACCACCCTTGCAGGGTCAACAGGCGGTTAGTTAGTCATCGAGGGGCAGGGGACGGGAATAATAGTCAGGGAAGGACAAAGGCAAGGGCTATTAATGGAATGCCAAGGAGAGAGGGGCTTATAAATTGGTCAAAGAAGCTAGCTATCATGGTCAGGATCAGGAGTCTGTTTTAGGGGTTTGAGTGCTTTGTGGTGTTGGTTCATTTGGAAATGTGTGATTCATTGTTTTTGGAACCACAATAATGAGAAATACGAGCCAGGAGAAAAGCAAAATTAAAAATCAGGGGGAGGGGTTCAACTGTGGCATGTCGCTAGGGGTGGTTGGAAGGCACCAATCTTCAGCTTAAAAGGCTGACGCTGAGGTCCAGTTTAGCTTCTTAGCGAGGCATCTTCAAGTATTAAGGTGGATCAGTCTTGGAAGTATTTTAGAGGCACTGCTTCAACTACGATGGGCATAAAGCTGTGGTTTGCACCACAGATCTCTGAGCATTGGCCGTAGAATACACCGGGGCGAGAGGCAATAAAGGCTGTTTGGTTTAAGCGGCCAGGGACTGCGTCTATTTTAACACCAAGGGCAGGGACTGCTCATGAGTGAAGGACGTCTTCTGCAGTTACTAGGACTCGCACAGGGGCTTCTGTTGGAACGATTATTCGATGGTCAACTTCCAGAAGTCGGAATTGGCCAGGGGCTAAGTCTTGTGTTGGGATTATATAGGAGTCAAAAGCAATCTCTTGGTAATCAGTGTATTCGTAGCTTCAGTACCATTGGTGTCCAATTGCTTTTACTGAGAGGTGGGGGTTGTTGATCTCGTCTATTAAATAAAGAATCCGTAGAGAGGGCAGGGCAATAAGAATTAAGATAATGGCAGGAAGGATTGTTCAGATAATTTCAATTTCTTGGGAGTCTAAAATATACATATTTGTAAGTTTGGTTGAGACCATGGCGACAATAATGTAAAGGACTAGGGTGCTGATGAGAAAAACAATTATTAGGGCATGGTCGTGAAAGTGAAGAAGTTCTTCTATTACAGGTGATGCTGCGTCTTGAAAACCTAGCTGGGAGGGGTGGGCCATATTAAGGTGCATGGGGTTTTAACCCATGATTCTGTCTTGACAAGGCAGTGTATTGTTGGCTATACTAGCACCTTAATTAAGAAAGTGACAGAGCGGTTATGTGGCTGGCTTGAAACCAGCAAATGGGGGTTCAATTCCTCCCTTTCTCGTTAGTGTGCATGTTGAACTTGAACAAAGGCGGGCTCTTCAAAGGTGTGGTAAGGGGGAGGGCAGCCATGTAGCCATTCAATGTTTGTTGAAGTAAGCTCCACAGAGGACACAACTCGTTTAGCAGCAAATGCCTCTCAGATGATGAAGAGGAATATAATTACAGCTGTCAGGGAGATGAGGGAACCTAAAGATGAGACTGTGTTTCATAGGGTGTAGGCATCAGGGTAGTCGGAGTATCGTCGGGGCATGCCAGCTAGGCCTAAAAAGTGCTGAGGGAAAAAGGTTAAGTTTACCCCTACAAACATTACCCCAAAGTGGATTTTTGACCATGTGGAGTGGAGGGTGTAACCAGAGAGAAGGGGGAATCAGTGCACAAAGCCTGCTATAATTGCAAACACTGCCCCCATAGACAGCACGTAATGGAAGTGGGCTACTACATAATAAGTATCATGAAGCATAATATCGAGGGATGAGTTGGCCAAAACAATGCCTGTTAGGCCTCCCACTGTAAATAAGAAGATGAAGCCGAGGGACCAGAGAAGCGGGGTTTCTCATTTAATTGCCCCACCATGTAAGGTTGCAAGTCAGCTGAAGACTTTTACTCCTGTTGGGATGGCAATAATCATTGTGGCAGATGTGAAGTAAGCTCGTGTGTCTACATCTATACCAACAGTAAACATGTGGTGTGCTCATACAATAAATCCCAGGAGGCCAATGGCCATTATGGCTCAAACTATGCCTATGTACCCAAAAGGCTCTTTTTTTCCTGCATAGTAGGCAACGATATGCGAGATTATGCCGAACCCTGGAAGAATTAAAATGTAGACTTCTGGGTGCCCAAAGAATCAGAATAGGTGCTGGTACAGGATTGGGTCCCCTCCTCCTGCTGGGTCAAAGAAAGTTGTGTTTAGATTGCGGTCTGTGAGGAGCATAGTAATTCCTGCAGCAAGGACAGGGAGAGATAAAAGGAGCAGGACTGCTGTGATGAGGACTGCTCACACAAATAGAGGTGTTTGGTATTGTGAAATAGCAGGAGGTTTCATGTTTAGAATTGTTGTGATGAAGTTGATGGCCCCTAGAATAGAGGAGATTCCGGCAAGATGAAGTGAGAAAATTGTTAGGTCAACAGAGGCGCCTGCATGTGCGAGGTTTCCAGCCAATGGGGGGTAAACAGTTCAGCCAGTACCTGCCCCAGCTTCAACGCCAGAGGAGGCTAAAAGCAGAAGGAAAGAAGGGGGAAGAAGCCAGAAGCTCATATTGTTTATACGAGGAAAGGCCATATCAGGGGCCCCGATTATTAGGGGAACAAGTCAGTTTCCAAAACCCCCAATTATAATTGGTATTACTATAAAGAAGATTATTACAAAGGCATGAGCTGTTACAATGACGTTATAGATTTGATCATCGCCTAGTAATGCACCAGGCTGGCTTAGTTCTGCTCGGATAAGAAGGCTCAGGGCTGTGCCTACTATGCCGGCTCAAGCACCAAATACTAGATAAAGGGTGCCAATGTCTTTATGGTTAGTTGAGAAGAATCAGCGTGTGATTGCCACAGGTAAAATGGCTGAGTGCTAAGCAGTGGATTGTAGCCCCATAGACAGAGGTTTGAGTCCTCTTTTTACCAAGCCTTGAGGTGTCTTACATGCAGGATTGCAAACCCTGAGTCGCAAATTGACGTCTGCCGGGGCTTTCCCCCGCCTTTTACAAGGCAGGCGGGGGAAAGGTTAGGCGGATGCTCGCTGGCTTGGGCACTTAGCTGTTAACTAAGAGTTTGAAGGATCGAGGCCTTCCCGTCTAGAAAGGCTTTAGCTTAATTAAAGTGTCTGTTTTGCATGCCAAGTTGTGGGTTAATGTCCTGCAAGTCTTATCCAGAGGCTGACAGATTTTCACTCCCGCTTAAGGCTTTGAAGGCCTTTGGTCTGTTGTTAGCCTAAGCCCCTTAAAGGTTAACGAGGGCGAGGATTGCAGGGGTAAGGGGCAGGAGGAGGGTTGTAGAAAGGGATGTGATGGCTACAGGCAGGGTCTGTTGAAAGGAGGGGAGGCGTCAAGGGGTTGTGCCTGCAAGGTTGTTTGGGGAAATGGTAAGTGTTATTGCATAGGAAAGTCGTAGGTAGAAGTAGAGGCTAAGAAGGGCAGTCAAGGCTGCAATGGTGGCGGTAGCTGGGAGTTGCTGTTTTGTTAGTTCTTGCAAAATAAGTCATTTTGGCATAAAACCTGTTATAGGGGGGAGTCCTCCTAGGGATAGAAGAAGGAGGGGGGCAATGGTTGTAAGCAAGGGTGCTTTAGCTCAGGCTGTTGCAAGTGAGTTAATATTTGTGGTGGTGTTGTACTTAAAGGCAAGGAATAGAGAGGATGTTATGATTAGGTAGGTAATAAGGGCTAAAAGGGTCAAGGAGGGTATAAATTGTAAGATAATGAGTATTCAGCCTAGGTGGGCAATTGAAGAGTAGGCTAAGATTTTTCGTAGCTGGGTTTGGTTTAGTCCGCCCCAGCCTCCAACAAGGGTGGAGGCAAGCCCTAGTAAAATCAGGATTTCTTGGTTGGCGGTTGGGATTTGGAGGAGTAGTGCAAAGGGGGCCAGTTTTTGTCAGGTAGACAGGATTAGTCCTGTAAAGAGGTCAAGCCCTTGTAAGACCTCTGGGAGTCAGGTGTGAAGGGGGGCAAGGCCAATTTTTAGTGCGAGGGCCAGGATAATAATTGTGGTTGGGACTGGATGGGTCATTAGTTGAATGTCCCATTGGCCTGTTAGTCATGCATTTGTGGTGCTTGCAAACAAAAGTGTAGCAGCAGCTGTTGCTTGTGTAAGGAAGTATTTTGTAGTTGCCTCGGTTGCACGGGGGTGGTGTTGTTTGGTTATTAAGGGAATAATGGCAAGAGTATTAATTTCTAGGCCCATTCATGCTACAAGCCAGTGCGAGCTGGTTAGAGTAATTGTGGTGCCTAGGAGTAGGCCAAAAAAGAGCAGGGCCAAGGTGTAGGGGTTCATTAGCAAAGGAAGGGGTTTAACCAACATGTTTGGGGTATGGGCCCAAAAGCTTATTTAGCTGACTTTACTAGGAAGTGGTGTAGTGGAAGCACTGAGAGTTTTGATCTCTCCAGGTAGGGTTCGAGCCCCTTCTTTCTAGGAGTTGGGGGGACTTTAACCCCCATAAGTCACTCTATCAAAGTGGCCCTTTACTTCAGGCACAGCTCCTTTTACAGGCATGGAGGAAGTCCTGTAAGGGAGAGTGGGAGGGAAAGGTGCCAAATGACTAACGCTAATGTTAGGGGAAGGAAGTTTTTTCAGATTAAGTGTATAAGCTGGTCATATCGGAATCGGGGGTACGAGGCTCGGACTCATAGAAATAGTACTGAGAGGAGGGCTGCTTTAAATATTAGGTTAATAGATGAAAGTTCGGGAAGGTGGGGAAGGTGAGAGGCCCCAATAAAGAGGGTGGCAGAAAGTGTATTTATTAGTAGGATATTAGCATACTCTGCAAGAAAAAAGAGGGCAAAGGGGCCCCCAGCATACTCTACATTGAAGCCTGAGACAAGCTCAGACTCCCCTTCAGTGAGGTCAAAGGGGGCACGGTTGGTCTCAGCTAGGGTTGAAATGTACCATATGGCTGCGAGGGGTCAGGCTGGCAATACAAGCCAGATGCCTTCTTGTGTGGTACTAAATATTTGAAGGGTAAAACCTCCAGTAAAAATGATGGTGCATAGAAGAATTAGGCCTAGGCTGACTTCATAAGAAATAGTTTGTGCAACAGCCCGTAGTGCGCCAATGAGAGCATATTTTGAGTTGGAGGCTCAGCCTGAGCCCAAGATCGAGTAGACAGCAAGGCTTGAGAGGGCCAAAATAAATAGAATGCTTAAGCTGAGGTCTACTACAGGATAGGGAAGGGGGAGGGGGGCCCAAAGTGTGAGGGCAAGGGTAAGGGCAAGCATTGGTGCAAGGATAAATAAGATGGGGGAGGAGGTAGCAGGGCGGACTGGTTCTTTAATAAACAGCTTAACACCATCAGCAATGGGCTGAAGTAGGCCATAAGGCCCCACAATGTTAGGGCCTTTACGTAGTTGTATGTAGCCTAGCACTTTCCGTTCTAGTAATGTTAAAAATGCTACGGCCAGGAGCACTGGGACAATGTAGGCAAGGGGATTAACAATATGAGTCATAATTGTAGCAAGCATAGTTAAGGAGAGGACTTGAACCTCTGTAAAAAGGGCTTAGGTCTTTTGCACTATCCGGGCTCTGCCACCTTAACTTGCCTTAATCTTTGGCAGGGGTTGAATGCCCTGTTACCTGCTTTAGTTGGTGGCAGCAGGTGAGGGGGAGGCATGCTTGTAGCATGGGCCTCTTCTTTTCGGTCCTTTCGTACTAGAAAAGAACATTCATAGATAGAAACTGACCTGGATTTCTCCGGTCTGAACTCAGATCACGTAGGACTTTAATCGTTGAACAAACGAACCCTTAATAGCGGCTGCACCATTAGGATGTCCTGATCCAACATCGAGGTCGTAAACCCCCTTGTCGATATGGGCTCTAAAAGGGGATTGCGCTGTTATCCCTAGGGTAACTCGGTCCGTTGATCGGCTTTGCCGGATCTTGTTGGTCAGATGTTCTGTTTGCCAGAGCTGTGGCTCTTGCTTTAAGGAGGGAGTTTCCATTCCACATGGGGGATTTTTGTTGCCCCGCGGTCGCCCCAACCAAAGACATGAGGGCAGGCACTATTTTGTTATTTCTGTTTAGCCAGGTGTTTTACATGGGCTGCCTTGCGTCTTAAGCTCCATAGGGTCTTCTCGTCTTATGGGAGAATTCCTGCTTCTGCACAGGAAGATCAATTTCACTGACTGGAAAAAGGAGACAGCTTAGCCCTCGTTATGCCATTCATACAGGTCTTCATTTAAAAGACAAGTGATTACGCTACCTTCGCACGGTCAAAATACCGCGGCCGTTGAACTATGAGTCACAGGGCAGGCGGGACCTCTTATACACTTTGTGCAAGAGGCGATGTTTTTGGTAAACAGGCGAGGCCAGTGTTTGCCGAGTTCCTTCTTTTTCTTTTAGTCTTTCCTTAAACACACCTGTGTAGGGTTAACGCTACATACTTGAGGGGCTTTCTTGTCTACTTAAGCTGTCTCAATACCCTCTTTGGTTGGGGGCGTTAGTTTTCAGTGGGGGTTCGTTCTGATGTATACAGGTGTTGGGGAGAGGGGCGGCCCTCTTATTACTCATATTAGCAGGGTCTGTTCCATGTGTGCATGGAAAGGCCCACTAGTTTTTAGGGGCTTAAGATGGTATTGTCGGAATTGTGGTGGAAATTTAATTGAGCTTTAACGCTTTCTGTATGGGTGGCTGCTTTTAGGCCCACTAAGTTAAAACTCCTTACAAGCTTTGATCTTTAGCCTTCTTAATAAAGTTGTTTCTTCTTTCAAAGGGGCTGTCCCCCCTTTGAATAACTCTCTAATCTTCTTTGTGTCTCAACGAGTAGGAACTGGGCTTGAGTAAAAAAGCATTAAAGGCTGAACTTCTATTCATTTTGTAGGCAACCAGCTATAACTAAGCTCGGTAGGTCTGTCACCTCTACCCAAGGATCTTCCCACTCTTTTGCTACAGAGACGGGTTTGCCCCAATGGGCTGTCCTGGGGTAGCTCGCTCAGTTTCGGGGGCTCAGACTAAAGTGCACTTTGCCTGGGAGTTACTAACTAAGTCATGATGCAAAAGGTACGAGAGGTTGTCTCTGCTTTCTTGCTCTTTACTGGGCTTTTTCATCTCTCTTTCAGCTTTCCCTTGCGGTACTTTCTCTATTGCGTCAAGTGTCCCTTTTCTGTCGCCCATACTAGGGGGGTAAAATGGTTTGTTTAATGTTGGAGAGTGTCTGTGGGGTTATTAATGTTGGTTGTTGGTTTTTAGGGGTGAGCTAGCTGTTAGGAGTGTGCTCAGTTCGGCCCGATTTGCACGGGCATCTTCTCAGTGTAAGGGAGATGCTATACTGTTTTAGCTACGTTCTGATTTTTCCAAGTGCACCTTCCGGTACACTTACCATGTTACGACTTGCCTCCCCTTTATTTTGTTTGTTGTTTATTTATGTGTGTCTTTTGTTTGGGGAGAGTGACGGGCGGTGTGTGCGCGCTTCAGGGCCAGTTTCAGGAGGGCACTCTTTTCTCTCCTTACTGCTAAATCCTCCTTTGAATGTCTGTTTCAAGGCATTGTTCGTGTTCACTGGGTCAGTGAATGTAGCCCATTTCTTCCCTCCTCGTGCGCTACACCTCGACCTGGCGTTTTGGGTTCTACCAATTGTGCTCACTATTAAGCCTTCATAGGGTAAGCTGACGACGGCGGTATATAGGCGGAAAAAACAAGAGAAGGTGAGGTTTAACGGGGGTTATCGGTTCTAGAACAGGCTCCTCTAGGTGGGTCTAAAGCACCGCCAAGTCCTTTGGGTTTTAAGCTGGGGCTCGTAGTCCCCTGGCAAGCAAAGATGTGTCTTATTGCTTGTGTTTAAGGCTAGGCATAGTGGGGTATCTAATCCCAGTTTGTTTCCTAGCTTTCGTGGATTAATAGTACTTAAAGTCACTTTCGTGGAGGGGCTTCCTGTCTTCGAGAGCGTATAACAGTTTTGAAGGTGTTTGACTTTAGTGGGGTGTTGTATTAGCCACTTTTTATGCCGGAGTCTGTCAACTTGGGCCCCTCGTATAACCGCGGTGGCTGGCACGAGTTTTACCGGCCCTCTTGGCTTTAACTAAGTCAAGTTTGCACTTATTGCTTAATGTTTATTACTGCTGAAGTCCCGTGGGGGTGTGGCTTAGCAAGGCGTTATGGGCTGATATAAAATCGTGCCTAATGCCTGCTCCTTCTTTCCAGGGTCGGGAATGTGTAGGGCATTCTCACAGGGATGCGGATACTTGCATGTATAAGTATAGTCAAAGCTGACAGTAAAGTCAGGACCAAGCTTTTGTGCTTACGGAGCTTTCTAGGGCCCATCTTAACATCTTCAGTGTTATGCTTTAGTTAAGCTACGTTGGC